AAAAGTCCTTGGACACGTAATGGATCTTGAAGTACTATTTCTGCGTCTCCCTGACCAAATCCGCCCACATTAGGATTACTCGTTAAAGGTTGATCAAATTTGATAGATTCACCCTCTGAAACAAGAAGTTCTGGTCCTGGAGGGATAATATCAACCACTTGACGACTATCCGATGCATCTGTTATGGTTATCTCATACCCCCCTTTTTCTTTTCGTATGATTTTGCTTACTATACCTGCTGCTGTAGCATTATAAACTGTATTGTTACTCTTGCTCCCGTCGGGATAAATCTGACCTCTTCCCCTGTTCCCGCCTACGTATATAGGATATTTTAAGAAGCGAGCATCCCTCTTAGTAGCGGGGTCCGGGGAAAGAATAGGAAAGGTGATTTCACTATATTTCTTACCGGGGACAGGGCCCACCACAAGAATATTTTTTTTATTGGGGCGATAGCTCTGAAAAGACAAATTGCCTATCTTTTCTTTCATCTCGGTAGAAAGACGATCGGGAGGGGCTAATTCAAAACCCTCCGGTAAAATCAGAACAGCCCCCACATTCAACCCCCCTTTTTTACCATTAGAAAGAACTTGTTTCAGTTGCATATCATAAGGGATTCGAACAACTGCTTCAAATACAGTATCGGGAAGTACCGCTTGTGGTACCTCAATATCCACGGGCTTATTAGCTAAATGGCAATTGGCACATACAATACGGCCAGTTGCTTCTCGTGGATTTTCAAAACCCTGCTGCGCAAAAATGGGATATGCACTTGCAATGGATGTCCGAGTTATGATATATATCATAAGCGATACGGAAATAGATCGAGTAATCTGTTTCTTTATGCAAGAAAAAGTATTTCTAGTTTGCATGGTCCAATCATTGATTCCAAAATTTATACAATAAAATAAATGGGGTAGGTCGCTAGTATAGTTCCCTATCCACGATTCTGCTATTTACTGGAATAAAAAAATATAGGATGAAGCTATATATATAATAAGTAAGATTTTCAATGCTTTGTTTATCTACAACTACAAAGTAATAAGTAATAAACATTCAAATTGGATTAGATTCATATCAGTGCAATAGATCCTTTATCAGTCATTCATTGAATGATAAATAACTACAAGTGACGGAGATACACGATTTAAATAACGGAAAATCCAATATTTCAAAATTGTATCGAGAATGACTGGAAAGGTGGAAACAAGACCAGATAGAATTTGATCATTATAACCAAATCCAAAATCTTGATAGATAGAGCCAATCATTAATTCCCAACCATGTGGTGAATGGAATCCGATACATAAATCAGTTAATAAAAGAATGGAAAAGACTTTGACTGTGTCGCTTAGGTTATATAGGAATTCCCGAGACCAAGAGTTAAGAATAACAAGGTTTTCATTACCCCAAATAGAATAACCGCTTAGAATAACAAAACAGATGAGATTTGTCGAGAAGTGCAAAATCGTATGGATATGACCCTCATTTTGTATCTTGATGAATTGGATTGTTTCTTTATGGATTCCTATACGAAACTCTTGTGGATGTGTCTCCGAGTATTCTTTGATCATTTCGTCCAAGAAGACGAATTCTTCTAATTCTATGAATTTTTCTAGAATACTCTTTTCTTGAATGGTATTCAAGAAAATTTCGGATTGCCCAGTATTCCACCAATTAGTAATCCAAGATTCCAAACATTTCTTAAATGAGAAAGAAATCCACCAGGGCAAAAAGACTATAAATGAAAGATAGAAAAGAGGAGTGAATGCTTTCTTTTTTGCCATTTTTTCATGAGTTTTATCGAAGGTATGAATCTATTTTCTTGGTGAGTCTTTGAATCTAGAAAGAATACAGAAAGAAATAGGCTAAGAATCTTTTTTTGAGACGAACGACCTCCTTTTCTATCAAATTCTATCAAAATATCCAATCTTTCGAAAAAATTTCACTGATGACCCATAGTCAGGAATAGAATACTTGAGAGGAAAAGATATTGTGATGATAAAAAATGACTGGTAAAACAGAAATTGGCTCGTTATCATTCTTATTCTTAGTAAGAAATCCAATTGTTGATCATTAAAAAATACAAAAGAAGGGAGAAAAATAAACTGCCAAAAAAGAAATGATTGACAAGATATGCTAGATCTAAAGTATCAATTCCAACAAATATTGAACTTAAAAAAAGAAAACGAAAGGGTTTGCTATCTGAGATGAATCTATTATTTCGATTTGTTATTGAAGTTATTGAGTTGTGTGAATTTGCGTACGCATAAAAGACCACAAAAGGAGTTTCGTTTTATGTTTGTTTCATATACGTTTGCTTTGGTTAAATGACTGTTCTGACGAAACATCAAGTTCAGTTAGAACCAAAGTAGTCTTGCGTTTTTTATTTTTTAGTTCCTTATTTTCAAAATACTTCAATTGGTACGCGCAAGAAATAGGCCAATTCAGCAGCTTTTTTTTCAATCTCTCCTGGAGTCAAATTCTCATCAGTACGAGTCAAAGGAATGGCCCTCTGGCCTCGGATGTCCATATAAAGGACACGACGAGCATAAATCCCCTCTTTCACTTCTATTCTAACAGACCGAATATCCTTTATAAGGAATCGGAGGAATATGCGACGATTTCTTCCAGGAAATCCCCAACGAAAAATACACACTATTCCTTCCCTTCTATCGAATAGATCATAACCACTACCTACATTCCAAGAAATAGTACACCATAAATAGGAGCTAATAAAGAGACCCGCAATTCCGTAGAACGACATGACTATCCCTTGTGGGAAAAAAATGATTTGCTGAGATGGAAAAAACGATATCAAATTTCTACCAAGATAACTGGAAATTCCAACTAATAAGAATCCTAATGAACCTAAAAAAAGGATAAAAGCCCAGCAGAAATTACTTATTTTTCGAGACCCTGGTAGAAGTTCTATCCATATATGTTCTGATCGCCAACTCATACTTGATCCGATTGTATTTTATTGGAATTTAGATAATACCCCAGAAAAATTGAACTTTGCTGTTTCCGAAGTCATTCTCATCAACTAGCACTAGTTTGATGGGAACCTTTAGGAGTAATTCATCAACTTGGTTAGATCTAAAATAAGAACCCCCTAATACAATACGATTCTACTATCCGTATCGATATACATATTACATATAGATCCGCCGACTTCATTTTAAATTTTAAGTCATCCGGCGATCCTGATCTATTTTCAAATTGCTAGAATTCAAATATCCATATATCACGTTTCCACAAACCTTAAGAACCTTTTCCTTTATGTTCGGCGGAAATCACACGTTAGACTCTATTTCACTAACTAGATATCCGTGTTATGATACAATATAAGTCCAAGTTTTGAAAAAAAAAAATGGATGAGATTGGATCCCGTTGAATCTAAACAATCTTATTGTTTTGAACATGAAGAAATAAAGAAGCCATTGCAATTGCCGGAAATACTAGGCCTACTAATGGTACAAAAATAGAGGGAAGGTTCATCATAGAAGGGTACCCCGATTTACTATTTGTATCTGTTATTCTTTCTAGAAATCTATTCTATAATATAAATCTATTCTATAAAATAAAAAGAAATATCAAATAAAGATATCTTGTAATTAAGTAATAATTAGAATGAAGAATTTGAATTCTTATGAGTTCGTAGAGAATTTTCTTATTTAGATTATATAGTAATAGAATTCATAGTAATAGAATTCTAGAATTTGGAATCGAAACGAAATAAAATAGGTAGAATAAGTGCAAAGAATGTAGAACTAAATAAATGGGCTTTTTCATCTTTCTACATGAGTCTATATGATAATCAACCTTATTATTTCTCTTCATTTATTTGTATTTTGTTCTTGTCTTCTAATTGAATAATTCAAATAGATATATAAAGAGTTTCTTACAGATTATCGCAGGATTAGCTAAAATGGTTTTTCGGGCGATAGAGAAAGCTAGAAAACTCTATTATCAATATTGGAATTATCAAATTTAGACCCCTAGAAGAAGAAATTTTGTTTCTCTAATTTCACGAAAGGAAGAATTCACTCTTCAGGTTTATTGATTCGTAATCAGGATTAGAATATAGGATAGGTAAAAAAAAGAGTTATCCGCAACTTTTGTTGCTTTCTGCAATTAGATCTTCTGTTCCCAAAGAAACTCTCTTTTTTCCTTTGATTTCGAGAAAATCACTCCTTCTTTCTTTGTTCTTTGCTACAAATCAAAATAAAATAATTGAACTTAATGCTCTACTTGATTTGAATTTTGATTCAAAGGAAAAAGGGCGTGGAGCTCAAATAACTCACTCAGAACGCTTTTTAAAAGATGACGTGGTATAATTAAATCAAATAAACCCTTCTCGAATAAATATTCAGCCTCTTGTGAACCTTCAGGTACTGTTTGATTCAATGTTTGTTCAATGACTCTTTTACCCGCAAATGCAACGTAAGCATTGGGTTCGACAATGATAATATCCCCTAACATACCAAAACTGGCTGTTACTCCACCAGTTGTAGGAGATGTAAGGATTGATAGATAAAATAACCTTTTATTTAATTGATACTCATATAAAGCAGACGATATTTTAGCCATTTGCATCAAGCTCAAACTTCCTTCTTGCATGCGCGCACCCCCCGAAGCACACACTATAATAAGAGGTAAAAATTTGTTGGTAGCGTGCTCAATCAAACGGGTGATTTTCTCCCCGACTACGGATCCCATACTACCCCCCAAAAAATGAAAATCCATAACCCCAATTGCTACGGGAATACCGTTTAGTTGGCCTATGCCTGTTTGAACAGCTTCAGTTAATCCTGTTTCTCTTTGATAAAAATCAATACGATCTTTATAAGTCTCCTCCTCCTCCCCCTCCGAATCAAATTCAATGGGATCCCGAGAAACCATGTATTCATCCATAGGATCCCACGTACCCGGATCGATCAAAAGTTCAATTCTATCTGAACTACTCATTTTCAAATGATATCCACATTGTTCACAAATAT